AAAATTATAAATTAAGAAGTCATAAAGTTATCCAAAATTTTTTACCATGGAATCCATTAGTTTCAAAAATCCATTAATTTGAACTAAAAATATTATATCTGCCCTTCCCGAGAAAGAGAAAAATTTTTCATTATTGTAAAGGTCGATGGGGAAAATAAGACTCCCCACCACAAAAATATTAGTGAAAATATACTACAAAGAAATAAAAAATCTTGTATTTTTTTCTTTATTCTTTTTTTTTTTTTAGAATTCAGAAAACAGAAGAATTCTTTTTTTTAGACATCTTATAAGATTGAAACCTGGTCTATTTCATATTGATTAGAATAGGGACTGCCAATTGTTAATTTTATATTAAAAAAGTATTGAGCCAAATTTTTGAATCAAATCCATTCCGATTATTCCAATATTTTAGGACTTATTTGTTTGTCGTACAAAAAAACTTTTTGAATTCCCAGTAGAAAGAGATTTCCCTAATGACAAAGCTTTTAACGCCGCCCAATATCCTTTCCTTTTCCAAATATTTTTACGAATACGCTTTTTTGATATAGAAGTACGTTTTTTTGGAACTGCCATTTGAAAATCATTGTTATAGTTGGATGTGAAAGACATCTATTATTCAAAACAAATTATTATTTCTTATTCATTATCTATTTTTTCTATAAATAATATTCTCTTCATAAAAAAGAAATATAGATATGTGAAAGATCCGTGAAATTGGATCAAAAATTACTCGAAATAATAAAATTTCGATTCCATACAATATTTGTCAAACCAAAAATTTTTGGTTGGAACTCTTAGTTCTCGTTCTTTATCTCTCAAATTTATATCTTTAGAATCTGCTAGGTCATAGAAATGAAACTTAATGATTTAATAAAATTTAATAAAATAAAGAAAGAACCTAAAAGACCTTGATTTTCGTCATTATAGACTTTATTTACATGTAATAAAATACCTCAAAGGATTTTAAACTTTTGCCTAATAAAAAACTTGAGTCTTTTTTTAGTCAAACTCGAGAAAAGAATACACCTAAATTCAATTTTAGAATGAGATTACTAATAAATCTGTTAAAGGATACGTGGTTTGATAAAAAAATATCTCAGTCGTTTTTTACCCTTTCTCGATAAAAAAAGTTCATTTTAGATCTATAATATTCTAACGTTTACTAAGAAATCGTTTTGATTGAAATGGAAAACAATCAATCCCATAATGAATTAGTTAATGCGTTGAAAGAAACTAACTAAACTCAAGAGTTTTTATTTTATTAGACCGATGACCTTAGTTAATCCTATAATTCATATCAGCATCAAGTACTCTTTTTAGCGTAATTTTTTATCCTTGCTCTATGAATCTAAATAATTATTACGAGAATTTCTCGTAATAATCATTTAGATTTGCATTTTACTGTTATAAGTATTCGTTTTTATATCTAACTTGGTCATCTCATTTGACCAATTGTAACTTCTTGTTTTGAATATTTGAACGATTTTGAAAAGACTCAGAATAAATAGAATAAATACTAATCTAAAATTATTAAATAAGTTAGTGCATATCTTGATTTTTTATTGACTTTTTTCGAACGAGGTAAGATCTGGTGAATCGGAAACAATTAATTAAGAATAAAAAACTTTTTTTATGGAACAGACATATCAATATGCGTGGATAATACCTTTCCTTCCACTTCCAGTTCCTATGTTAATAGGGTTGGGACTTCTTCTTTTTCCGACGGCAACAAAAAGTCTTCGTCGTATGTGGTCTTTTCAGAGCGTTTTATTGTTAAGTATAGTCATGATTTTTTCCATGAATCTGTCTATTCAGCAAATAAATAGCAGTTATGTCTATCAATATGTATGGTCTTGGATTATCAATAATGATTTTTCTTTAGAATTCGGATACTTGATCGACCCACTTACTTCTATTATGTTAATATTAATCACTACTGTTGGAATTATGGTTCTTATTTATAGTGATAATTATATGTCTCATGACCACGGATATTTGAGATTTTTTGCTTATATGAGTTTTTTCAGTACTTCCATGTTGGGATTAGTTACTAGTTCAAATTTGATACAAATTTATATTTTTTGGGAATTAGTTGGAATATGTTCGTATCTATTAATAGGATTTTGGTTCACACGACCTGTTGCAGCAAAGGCTTGTCAAAAGGCGTTTGTAACTAATCGTGTTGGCGATTTTGGTTTATTATTAGGCATTTTAGGGTTTTATTGGATAACGGGGAGTTTCGAATTTCGTGATTTATTCCAAATATTCAATAACTTGATTTCTAATAATGAGGTCAATTTTTTATTTGTTACTTTGTGCGCTATTCTATTATTTGCCGGTGCGATTGCGAAATCTGCACAATTTCCCCTTCATGTATGGTTACCTGATGCAATGGAAGGGCCAACTCCTATTTCGGCCCTTATACATGCTGCTACGATGGTAGCAGCGGGAATTTTTCTTGTAGCTCGACTTATGCCTCTTTTCATAGCCATACCCCACA